CATACAAAGTTATATACAAATCACTATCCCCTTTTTTGTATTTCCTTAATTTATTTCCTTAATTGAATTTCGGTTGATTAAGACGAAGTTCCTTAAAAACCTCTGCCTTCTTTAAAATATCCTGAACAGTTTCTGTAGGTTGAGCCCCTTTTTCAAGGAAATATAAAATAGCAGGAACATTTAAATAAGTTTGATTCTTTATCGGATCATAAAAACCCACTTTCTGAAGATCTTTTCCTTCTCTTCGGGATCGAACATCAATTGCAACGATTCGATAGACGGCTCATTGGGATAGATGTAGATGAACAACACCCCCCCTAGAAACGTATAGGAAGCTTTCTCCTCGTACGGCTCGAGAAAAATGATTGATTCGAAGTTTTGTCTCTGTATGGAATTCTATCTAAGAAATGACAACTGGATCCATAAAATGATCAAAGCAATTAAAGATCTAAGTCTTTTTTTCTTCGTTCTTCCTTAAAATGAAAAAGAAACCATTCATACTCTCATAACTCAAGTTGGATAACTTTCAAACAGTTCAAAGGAAAATCTTTCGGCAATTTCATTTATTGAGCGGTCTTTCCTCCTTTTTTGTTTGTCTCGTTTAAAATCGGATTCTTCAGTCTGATCCAGTTATTAAGACAATTAAAAAGGTGTTTCCTTGTTCTGGGATCCTTTATCTTTGTTTTATTTTAAATCATTGGGTTTAGACATTACTTCGGTGCTTTTTAATCCTTTCAAAATGGCAGCAACATACCCTTTTTGCGATTTTTATGAAAGAATCCTACAAGATGATGGATTCCCCCGTGAAACACTTTGGATCGAAAAAGTTTGATCAATTCCAATAAATTTTTTAATTTTAAACTTGCTCGAATTGGATTCTTTCGATTTCCATACCTAAGATATATTTACGAAGTTGTTTAAATTTTTTTATTGATTGGCATTAACCCTAGACCCTTGCCCCGAGAAATAAATTAATACTTTCTACTCGAGCTCCATCATGGACTATTTACATTCCAAGACAACAAAAAACGAGGGGTTCTAGTGAAACAGAACCAATGATGTCGAGCTAAGAGCACCTTCATTCCTACAAAAAATGGTGGATGTACAAATCCACAACGGATCGTGTCCTTCAAGTCGCACGTTGCTTTCTACCACATCGTTTCAAACGAAGTTTTACCATAACATTCCTCTAAGAACCGGTATGGAATTGATTCAATTATGGAATCATGAATAGTCATTGGTTGGGCTGATGTATAAACACCATAATCTAAAGTATTTTCTATATCTTCTATATCTTTTCTATATCTTCTATATCTATAGTATATAGATATAAATAATACTATAGATATAGGTGGATAAATATTTTTCTGAAGAAGTCTTAGTAAGACCCCATCGCTAATATTAAATTGTCTAACATTATAATATTAATTAATAAATATATATAATAAGTAATTTATTTATATAAATAAAATAAGACGAATAAACGAATTCTTTTTGATTCTGCATCTTCACGTGACTTAATAGGAGAGAAAGATTCAACTTCTAAGGAATGATTTAAACTATTTCTGTTTCGAAAATTCGAATCAATTTCGAAAGTTCCCCTCTTGACATCATTATTCCAAGAAAATTTGATAGTTAAAAATAACTTTTGATCATCTTAGGAAAAAAGATAAGTCTTTTTTTTTTTCATCTGATTGATAAAATCCAAAGAATGGGGAGGGTTTCGTATCTATCAATTCGATCAAATAGACTGAGCAATTGTCACCGTTTATAGATATTGAAATGAACGCCTTCCCATCACTGATTAACTCCTATCTACCCCATTCTATGGGACTGATGCAGCATAAATCAAAAGAAGGGGATGTCCTAGTCTTTTTTATTTTTACGAAATGCGAGCTGTCTGGGCACAAAGCCAAACAAGCCCAGATTAAGTCCAGTTTTTGCTCCTTTTTTTCGATTTTAGCCTACCTCATTGATTAAGAATTAAGAGACTTAGTGAATTGAATTAGTACCAAAAACCCCCTCTTGGCGAAAAGTCAAGAAATCTACAAAAAAGAAAATTGAATCTAATTAGGCTAATTTAGGGGATAGAGAATATGAGATAGGGAATATGGATTCTTTCGTATCTCGATTCAGTTTTTGAAAAAAAAAACGATTCATCGAAGAAAAAAATCAGAAACAACAATCACATTCCAGCTAACATTTCGATTTTAAACAGAACATTGTTAAAAAAGCAATCTATATTGTCAGAGAATATATATGTTCTGGGACGGAAGGATTCGAACCTCCGAATAGCGGGACCAAAACCCGTTGCCTTACCACTTGGCCACGCCCCATTTAGATTTCTATGCGATACTAATAAAGTATATTGCTGGTTTTGTTTGTTTGTCAACTCTAGCCCAAATATCTATAGAATCGATTAGATTGGTATTCGGATTTTTCTATGTTTTTGGTATGTGTAGATATAGAATTCAACTTAATTTATTGATCATTACATATA